AAAGCATCCGTATCCGTGCTTTTTTTGATTTCTCAAAGAGTTCATAAAATGGACTTTCGAACGACCCCCAATCACCAATCCTGGCATGAATTGATAAAGATCCAATAAGTCCAACATTGATTCCTTCAGACGTGTCAATGGGGCAAATACGCCCATAGTGACTAGGATGGATATCTCGTATCCGAAAATTAGCAGTTCGCCCTGTTAATCCGCCAGGGCCCAAATAACTCAACTTTCTCCCATGAACGATTTGTGTCAATGGATTAGTTCGATCCAAAACTTGAGATAGTGGGTGTAATCCAAAAAAGGATTCATAAGTAGTTGTTAACGGAGTTGAAGTTACCAAATTCTGAGGAGTAGGTATCAATTTATGCCTAATTGCTCCGCCTATAGTTCCCTTAACTACATTTTCTAAACGAGCCAGAGCCAACCCGAGCTGGTCTTGTAAAAGATCCGCTACAGAGCGAATACGTTTATTTTTCAAATGATTCATATCATCAAGTGTACCCATTCCAAATTTCATCCCAATCAAATGATCGGCAGCTGCTAATATATCTCGTGGTAACAAAAATATATTGTTCTGAGGTATATTAAGATTCAGTCTCCAGTTAATATTTCGGCGACCAATCCTTCCTAATTCACACCTTTGGTGAAAGAATTTTTTTTGTAATTCCTTACATAAGGATTCAGAAAATATTGGATCCCCACCTACACAAGAAAATTGTTGATAAAACTCCAAAATAGCATTTTCTTTTGACCCAATTTTTTTTTTATCCTTATCGGTCAAGAAAGATAAGAAAATTTCAGGGTAGCAAACATTCTCTAGAATTTCTCTTAGATTCGAACCCATAGCTGATGATAGAACTAGAATAGATATTTTCTGTTTCCTACTCACACGAGCCCATATTCTTGCTTTTTTATCAATCTCTAATTCTAACCTGCCTCCCCAATCTGATATTATGGTGCCGGTATAGACCGAAATCCCATTATGATCCAATTCTGACTGGTAATAGATACCAGGACTTTGCAATATTTGATTGATCACAATTCTGTATATTCCGTTTACTATAGAAGTTCCAAGGGAATTCATTAAAGGAATGTTTCCAATAAAAATCCTTTGTTCTTGCATATTCCTACTGGTTTTCCAAATTAATCCCGCGTATACATATAATTCAGAAGAATATGTAAGTGATTCATAGACAGCATCTCGTTCTTTTATCAGAGGTTCTACCAATTCATATGTTTCCACAAATAATTTAAATTCAATTTCGTGATCTATATCTTCAATTTTTGGAAATTTATAAAGTTCTTCTATTAAACCCTGATCAATAAACCGATAAAACCCTTCAAATTGTATCTGATTTAATCCGGGTATTGTAGATGTTCCCTCTTTTCCATCCCCGAGCATCTTTTTTGAATTTCCCATTTATCCGTTTATTGAAAAAATCCCATCCCATCTCTGATTCTTCACCGAATCATATCCATAGAATTCGATGTAGAAAAAATGGAATTTCTATTCTGTTTACTGAATCACATGAAATTTTATCCAACTCCAAGATATATGGAATGTATGAAATACGTATGAACGGAGACTAGATTCAATTGGAATTTTTTTATAAGAAAGAGATCCAAATGGAACAGAATTGAGAAATACCACTGGAACTTATAGAGTTTTGTAAAGACTAGAAAAAAGTAATTTAATTTTCACCTATGATATTACATATTCCAATTCGATTGTATACTATTACAAAAAATGTATTCATGATTGGATCTGTTCGAGCAGATAAACATATAATAAAAAGAAAACTTTTTTTTAACCACTTTACTTTTTCATGTATTTGTATTTCATTGTTCAAAAAAATATTTGCAGAAAAGAGATTTATTTTTACCTATTTTGAATAGAATATTTAGAATATCAGTGAATTTAAGTAGGTAAGAAAACTTGTGTTTTTTTATTTATTAATTTTGTTTATTATTAAGAATGCACAGATATATATGTCTCTTTTTCTTCTTTTATTGTGGTACAGTTCTATTTGGGACAACACATGCTGTGCTCTATCAAAAATTAAATTTTCTCTTCAATGTATTCAATGAAAAATTTAAATACAAAAATTTATTAAGAATTACTCCTCAAAAGCATCCCTAGAGAGATAAAATACCCCATTATAGAGCTATAGCTCTATAACACAACGTAACGTATGTTCTGATTCTGGGGTTTACATATACTCATCATTACTGTTATAATTTAAATTGAAGAAGATTTCTTTTTAATTGAAAAAACTCAATCTCAATATAGAATAGATAAGTTAGAAAATCATTTCTAATGATTTTATTATATTATATTATTATAAATAAAAAAATGTAGATTTTAATTCAAAAATGGTCATGAATTTACAGTCAATAGTTAATGGTTCTGATTTGTACTGGATTCTATATTTTGTGACTGAAAATCTATATATTTTTTTTTTCGGAGTTGAAAAAAAAAAAAAGATAAAATTTTAATCTAGTTTCTATCGTTTTGGCGGCATGGCCGAGTGGTAAGGCGGGGGACTGCAAATCCTTTTTCCCCAGTTCAAATCCGGGTGCCGCCTCAACAACAGACTTGAAATCCCCTATTTATAACAAACGTAGGAAAAGACTCTTGATACTTTCTTTTCGTGATTCTAAGCCCCTGGCCGCGAGGTTCTATTCTCTAACCTAAAGTTTTTCCTATCAGATTCAAGGAAAACTTAAAGTAGTGGAGGGAAATCCGTCTGAGTCTTCAATTAGATTGGATAGCCAGAGAGGGAATTAAATTAATAGTTTTGGAAAGGACCTAAGATACTTTGGATACAGACTCATGAAAGTCTCGGAATGCTCAGACATTCAATCAATATTAGATTAGATGAAGAATTGCCTTTCGTTTTACTTCCAAAAATAAAAAACGATAAAAGAAAGAAAAAGTCTTCTTCTTTCCACATGTGAGTCAGATTCCTTGGATACTTCGAAAAGTGTCCGTTTACTTGTGTTTACATCTTGTCGATTCTACTATAAATTATATAATAAGAATAACTCATTATTAAGAATAAGATAAGTGGATTTTTTGGAGTAGTTTATCAATGGTGACCAAATACCTCTCCCTTTTTTTGACTCTGCACCAGTGATTTCACTATTATTAGTGAACAATAATGGAATAGTTTCTTCATATTCATAGAAATAGGGGACAGAATTCACATGGATATAGTAAGTCTCGCATGGGCTGGTTTAATGGTAGTTTTTACATTTTCCCTCTCTCTCGTAGTGTGGGGAAGAAGTGGACTCTAGAAGTACTCCTAATTGCGGTAATAATCAAACTCTATCAACCTGTATCAATTGTTTTAGTTTTATAGACCGGTCGGCAATTTTTTTTAAGATTTTTTTTTTAGAAATTGGATTTATGTTTTGTTTTATTGACTCATTTATATTTTTATATCAGGGTTTACACCGTTAACCATTCATGGGGTAACCCCTTTTCGAAATCTGAAGAAGTTTCCATCGAATTCGGATTATCTGTATTAAATGGATCAAACAAATGAAATTGAGAAAGTATGTACATACATTTCATATTCTATTTAATTTATATTGACATTTATTTTATAAAGAAAAAGACAGAGAAAGGTGGATTCCTTTATATTAAAATATTTCACTTGTATCTTTATACATTACAATAACCATAATGGCTAGTATGGTAGAAAGAGATCTCTTTCTACCATACTAGCGGGCCCATTAGGATACTACTACTACTGAGTCTAATGCAGTCCTTTCATTTAAGACGAGAAATTTAAATCCTTTTTTTTCATTGATAGTAAAATTGTATTCAAATTAATTATTTTGACTAACTGTTTTTACGTAAATTATAAGCAAAAAAGCAGTAGGAACGAGAATGAAGAGTGCAGTAGCAATAAATGCAAGAATATTGACTTCCATAATTTAATCGTTTATTATTTATTTTTTTCTTTGGAATATCTCGGGATTTAATCCCATAGAGATGAGAAATCTTTCGCTTGTAAACTCACTCAGATGAATTAGATTTTGATGATATCGAATGAAAGAAATATCATGAATAACAATATCGGAGCTATAAAATCGATTCATCGTCAAGAATTTAATAGTATAACATAGGAAGATCTTTTATCCACACCGAATACATAATGAGCTTCCTGATCCAATCAAAAAATATTTATTTATGATTCTTTTTCCCCGCTTTCTTTTCTCCAACCTAGTACTTTACTTTCCTTGTACAATCATCTGATGAAGTATCATAAAAAACCTTTTCTACTTCGATTGTTTACAAAAAGAGTTTATAAAAAACCTTAAATAAACAATCGAAATCAAATAGAGAAAACAAGTACGAAGTTCAATTTTAAATTTTAAAAATTTTTTAAGGGTCTATCATCTTTTTGGAAAACAAAGAAAGGGAATGTGATAAAGACGAGTCCCAGTAAAAAAACTAAAATATTCCAAAAAATTAACTATTTAAATTAAATTTTCTTACGAGTTTTTTCTTCGACATCGACTCTAATCTTTAAAAAGAGCATATTCATTAGGGAAGACTAATTTTATCTTTATTTTTTAAATATCCTCTTTCCTTGGTTGGATTCGAACTATTTTCAATTCCTTGACTTCATAGAAAGAAAAGTATATATGGGTACTCTTGGCAAACGTATTATACGCTATCCTATTCCATTTTCCTACACGAGTTAATGGGAGATTTATTGACAAAAAGCAGAAACCCCGTACAGTATCTCTTTCTTGAAGTGTTGAATGCTCCCAATAATTCTAATTATACTAATTTACATATGTCTCTCTACCATCAATTGGTGCTAGTTAAAATAATGGAAATACCCCCTTCTTTTGCTTGATGAAAAAATAAAAATAAAACAAAAAGATAAACGAAACCATTTTGATCCCCTTGCCCAGAAACAAAAAGGGGAGTTTATGTTTTTTTTTATTTAATCCGCCGGGACTGACGGGGCTCGAACCCGCAGCTTCCGCCTTGACAGGGCGGTGCTCTGACCAATTGAACTACAATCCCATGGAAATCAAGTGGGTAGCTTACATATTCCTTCTTATGATTTCATTTTAATCGTTTCAATTTTAGATTCAAATTAGTGTTTTGTAACAAAGAAAGTCACAAGTGATATATTGATATCTATATGGATATCACTTTAGTGATAGCAAGACGGATTACTGGTAATCCTTGCATTATTATCAAATGGATTGATAATCTATTTTTTACAATAAAAAATAGATTATTTTCTCGACTCTGTTCATTAAAGTTTATATTTAAAGGATCCATATCGGGATCCTTAGCAAGATCAAGATCGGAATTTTTTATGGAAACAAAAAAGTAACTAGACACAAGAAAAAAAAAATAAAAAAGTAAAGTTGAAATATACCCCAAATTGGACCTTTTTTCTTACCCTACAAAAAGGGTTATGTAGACAGCGAATTATTGGGCCGAGCTGGATTTGAACCAGCGTAGACATATTGCCAACGAATTTACAGTCCGTCCCCATTAACCGCTCGGGCATCGACCCAGGAAGAATCTATTCTAACTTTATGGATAATCCATGATCAACTTCCTTTCGTAGTACCCTACCCCCAGGGGAAGTCGAATCCCCGCTGCCTCCTTGAAAGAGAGATGTCCTGAACCACTAGACGATGGGGGCATACTTGCTCAACCGCCATCATACTATGATCATAGTATGATCAGTTTTTAAAAATTGTCAATATAATAAAATGGTATGACTAGCTTATTAAGGTTTTTTCTTTTTTTCTATAGGATTCTATATTATTTTTTTATTTTATATTTGTATTCATATTCTAATCACAATTCTCTAAAAAAATCGATATATTTTCTTTTTATATTTGAAGTGGAAATAAAAAAAAAAAAATCTAAAAATAGTCTAGTACAGAATCTTTTAAAGAAGTGATTGGTCTGACATAAAAAAAGAAAAACGAGGGTTAAGTTTCGTTTTTTTTTTAACTTTCCTTCATAGATTGCCTCATCTCATTGTTAAGAAATAGTAGTATCCCTATCTAACACTAACCCAAGAAAGTCAGACAGAATCCATCTTCTAATTAGGGAAGAAAGATGGATTGATAAGTTAAGTTATCGAAAATTTTTTTTTTTTTTTTTTTAGAAAATTATTGTTCAGAGGATAGTCCGTATGTCTTCATCACGTGTCAAGATAAAATATCTTGGGTCTATGTCAAATTGCTGAGTACATGTATAAATCAAATGAATTTCGTTCTATTTCGATGTGGTAGGCAATTTTAAGTAAAATAATTTATTGCATGGATATTTATCAAATCCAATATTAAAAAAGCAAAAAATACCCCGTTAAGTAAATTTGAAGTAAATTAAAATTCTCATTGCTAGTTCCGAAATGAGCTACTAACCACTATGCGTCTATTGTATATATATAATATATATATATATTTTTTTTATTTACCTATCGACTCAGTCAGGTATTAAACCAAGACGGCCCTTTTAACTCAGTGGTAGAGTAACGCCATGGTAAGGCGTAAGTCATCGGTTCAAATCCGATAAGGGGCTTTTACTTTCTTTACTTTCTAATAGTAAAAATTTCATTAGAAAGTGTATAATTTAATTCTAATTAATTTAATTCTAATTATAATAACTAATAATAAAGTTATAAAGTAATTTATAAAATAAAATTGAACATTTTTATATTATAATACAATGAATAATGATAAGTCGTCTCTTGAATCGCCAAATATATATTCTTTTTTTCCATTTTTCGATAGATTAGAAATCGACAAATCCAAAATAAAAAGTAAGTGGACCTAACTCATCGAATCATGACTATATTCACTATTCTGATATTCAAATTTGATAGAGATAAAATTTAAACAGTAGATTTTTTTTATTTCATATTTTTTTATTAGGAAATCCGTCGATATCTCTTATTGAATCTTCTTGTTTCTATATATTTCATAGGAAATATATTGCGTTCCTGCCTAGAGAAAGAAAGTCTTATTCCAAATTAATACCTAAAGGGCATTTCAATATCTTGTTTTGATTCCAGAACATAACAAGATCCTAAATTCTATTTGTATAAGAATCAAATTGTATTAAGAATAAAAAAAAAATCGAATCAGAATCATGGCTTCAGATATCAATCAAATATTTCCATATTGATGCATACGAGATGACAATGTAATGTGATGTGATCGAAGGTGTATGTGAGAAAGAAATTATCATTTACAGTTTCCTATTATTTTATTTAAATATTGTATTGAATTAAATATAAATAAAAAATTTTCCCTTTTTTTTTACAGATACATAAGGGCATGTACATGTATTTATCAAAGAAAACAGAAAAAAAAAAAATATTAAAAGTTCCCTTTTTGCGTCAACTAAAAAAAGGTATAAAAGGAAAATATCAATAGTTGATACTATAGTATTTAATACATAACTATTTAATACCCACAAAAAATAAAAAAAAAATTCTT